ATTTCATTCATGTCAAATAAAAAGTCCAATATTATGGAGTTGAGGGGAAATTTCCAACTCCATGTCTTATTCTTTGTCAATAATCCATATTTGTAGCAATGAAATATTATTGTTCCTCCCCCAAGCAATAAGATAAAGGGTTGATTACAAATCGCTATAATCTAGATTTTGTATAATTTTATAAAGGGCCAGAAATACCTTGTTTACGTATCATTAGGAAATGCATTAACATAAATACGGCAGTAAGAAGAGGTAATACAAAAGTGTGTAAACTATAAAAACGAGTCAAAGTGGACTGTCCCACACTAGCACTTCCGCGTAATAACTCTACCAAAGGCGATCCTATTACCGGAATTGCTTCGGGCACGCCTGTTACAATTTTTACTGCCCAATATCCAATTTGGTCCCAAGGTAAAGAATAACCTGTTACACCAAAAGATGCGGTCAATACAGCCAGAACCACACCTGTAACCCAAGTCAATTCGCGAGGTTTTTTAAAACCCCCGGTGAGATACACGCGAAATACGTGCAGGATTGTCATTAGGACCATCATACTTGCCGACCATCGATGAACCGATCGAATTAACCACCCGAAGTTAACTTCCGTCATTATGTATTGAACAGAGGCAAAAGCCTCAGTAACGGTCGGGCGGTAGTAAAAAGTCATAGCAAACCCTGTAGCTACTTGTACTAAAAAACAAGTGAGCGTAATTCCTCCCAGACAATAAAATATGTTGACATGAGGAGGAACGTATTTACTAGTTATATCATCTGCAATCGCCTGAATCTCGAGACGTTCTTCGAACCAATCGTAGACTTTATTGAGATAGGTAAACCAAGAGAACTCCCCTCTGAGAACCGTATATGAGAATTTCATCTCGTACGGCTCAAACAAAACCACCCCAATACTGGTATGGAATAGAAAATTTGAAACTTCTTAATTTTTGGATTCAATCTTATCTAAAAATACGAAAGAATAAAAATAAGAAAGCTTTTCTTTGTGGTTATAATTAGAATGCCAAAAAATCAAGTCGACGCGCTTATCTTTATGTTGATCGTTACAGGCCTCTTGAATCTTCTATTTACCTATTTCATTTTCTTTGATTTGTTATTTTGAGTTGTATGTAATGCAGCTTGACTTTTGTTTTCTTTATTATTGATAGGAATTTTCTTGTTAAGACCCTATGAATCAATTGAAACCTCAGATTCATACTAGAACCACGATGATTCAATAAAACCTTCAAACTAAGTCCAAAGATTCCATGAGTAAGAATCCTTGGATCATCATTTATTCAAATTTGTGCTTTGAGTAAAATAAAAGCAGAAATGGGGAATTTGAAAGAAGAAAAATCTTGCAATTGAAAATTTTGTCTTTGGAAAAATTTTTTGAATCCGGCCAAGGGGTCTGAATATTAAGTATGAATCATAGTTCGAATACTTCGTGATCTATTTCATATATTCCGTGCTCCAGATACTCGAATGAATATCCGACGGAGTAAAGCCATCTCGATCAAGACGACAGATCTATGCTCTGTACTATCAATAGGATCAATTCGAACAAGTCGCACACTCATATTCCGGAAATACAGAAATAAAAAATTCGCGGTCGAACTACCAATCAACTAAAATCAAAATCCGATACCTAAATGCTTATTTAAAAGGTAGTATTTTGTGATTCTTGTAAATTTCATTCTAATTCAGTGAAATTCCGTCCAGTAAAACGGACGAATTATAAATCTCCAAAATAATAGATAGGAATACCGCAAATAAAGCCATTGCGACTCCCATCAAAGGAGTAGTTCCCCATCCAGGAGCTACTTTACCATATTCCGAATTCAAGGGTTTCAACAACCCCCCTGCAGAAGTTCTTTTTGGACGAGCTCTAGAACTACCCTCAACTGTTTGTGTAGCCATAAATCCTATTTTGTATTGATTGAGATCTGTTGACTTTGTATACCATTCCGTTGTAAATAAACGATCTTATCATGGATCCAGTGTGGTCTTGAAATTCTATAATAATGGAAACAGCAACCCTAGTCGCCATCTCTATATCTGGGTTACTTGTAAGTTTTACTGGGTACGCCTTATATACTGCTTTTGGGCAACCCTCTCAACAACTAAGAGATCCATTCGAGGAACACGGGGACTAGTTGAAGTAGAAGTAATGGGCCTCCCAATATTGGGAGGCCCATTACTTCAATTGAGATAAAAAAAAATCATTTTGTTTTTTTAGTTGGAACTTTAGGCGGTTCTCGAAAAAAGATAGCGAAAAAAATGATCCCTAGAGTCGAGACTAAGAGGAATGTATAAACCAATGCTTCCATAAATTCGATCGTGGTTTCCAATTATAGCTTCCATACCTGTTTATTTGGGATCATCCCCCGGATTAAAGAAAAAAAGAATCAAAAAGGACGGCGATTTAAATCCATATTTCTCCAGTACCTTATACCTTATTTTAAATAAAAAGCACAAATCGAAAATAGAAGCAGAAGCGAGAAACTAAAATAGTAGAGCAATGCTGCATCAGACTACTTGTCTTCTTGTAGTTGGATCTCCAAGTTTTTGGAATACTCCAAATTCCACTTGAGCGTCCAAATCCGGGTCAATACCAGCAAAAACATCTCTGAACAAGGTTCTAGCACCATGCCAAATGTGTCCGAAGAAGAAAAGCAGAGCAAATGAAGCGTGTCCAAACGTAAACCAGCCCCTTGGGCTGCTACGAAAAACACCATCGGATTTCAAAGTAGCACGATCTAATTCAAAAATTTCACCCAATTGAGCACGTCTAGCATATTTTTTCACAGTAGCAGGATCACTATAACTCACGCCATTCAGCTCGCCACCATAGAACTCAACGGTTACACCTACTTGTTCGACACTATACTTCGATTCTGCCCTTCGAAAAGGAACGTCGGCTCTAACAATTCCATCTCCGTCTACCAAAACAACTGGAAATGTTTCAAAAAAAGTAGGCATACGACGTACAAAAAGTTCACGCCCTTCTTTATCTCTAAATATAGGGTGTCCTAACCACCCGACAGCTATTCCATCCCCGTTATCCATTGAACCCGCTCTGAATAATCCCCCTTTCGCAGGATTATTTCCGATGTAATCATAAAAAGCTAATTTTTCAGGAATTTTAGACCAAGCTTCTGATAAACTTTGATTTTCGGCTAGTCCAGCACTGACTCTTCGATATATTTCTTGCTGAAAGTATCCCTGATCCCATTGATAACGGGTGGGACCAAATAATTCGATGGGGGTAGTTGCTGACCCATACCACATAGTTCCAGCAACAACAAACGCTGCAAAAAAGACAGCAGCGATGCTGCTGGAAAGAACGGTTTCAATATTGCCCATACGTAATCCTTTGTATAAGCGTTGTGGCGGGCGGACACTGAGATGGAATAAGCCTGCTAATATACCCAATGTCCCTGCCGCAATATGATGAGAGGCTATTCCTCCTGGAACAAAAGGATCAAAACCTTCCACACCCCATGCTGGATTTACAGATTGTACCTTTCCAGTTAGTCCATACGGATCAGACACCCATATTCCAGGACCATACAATCCTGTTACATGAAATGTCCCAAAACCAAAGCAAGCCACTCCTGAGAGAAATAAATGAATTCCAAAGATTTTAGGCAAATCCAAAGAACGTTTTCCTGTACGGTCATCAACAAATATTGCTAGATCCCAATACACCCAATGCCAGATAGCTGCCAAGAAGCACAATCCGGAAAACACAATATGTGCCCCCGCTACACCTTCGTAACTCCAAATACCCGGATTCGTTACTGTCCCCCCTGTAATACTCCAACCACCCCATGAATCGGTTATTCCTAAACGAGTCATGAAGGGTATAACGAACATGCCTTGTCTCCACATTGGATCAAGAACTGGATCGGAGGGATCAAAAACAGCTAATTCATATAGAGCCATTGAACCGGCCCAACCCGCAACCAGGGCTGTATGCATTATATGGACAGCAATCAAACGACCGGGATCATTCAATACGACGGTATGAACACGATACCAAGGCAAACCCATGGGACTACCCCTTTATTAATAAAAAATAGACACTATGTAACTTTATTGCATTGAAAAAAACTATGCTATGTACCCCTTTTTTCAGGGGATTATCTCGAAAAAGGGATTAATATTAATATTTGTTCTATTCTTTTAGTAATAATGGAAGAGTTCGGTTCGTAGGAAAAAAGAGAAGCAGATCTATTCTATACTCGATAAGTACCAATACGCAATGGGGGTTGATTCCCTTTTCTATGAGCGAATGTATCCATATTTGGTCATCATTCAAAAGACTTATTCGTAAGAATTTTCCTTTATTTTATGAACTTCGTCAATCTATGTATAAACTAAGATAACGGCCACTAGTATTAAGACAAGAAGCCCATTATTACGCTTCCACATCAAAGTGAACTAGAGTACTTAATTCTTTTTTCTTTCATTTTATGCCTATTGGTGTTCCAAAAGTACCTTATCGAAGTCCCGGGGACAAGCATCCATCTTGGGTTGACATATAGTGCGACTTGTCAGATCTATTGGGTCATATGGGATTTCCCCGTTCTCTCCCCCGATCGAGATATCCTCTGTTTCGCCCAAAAAATTGATTGAATTATCAAAAATTTGTAGCGTGAAATGCAATGAAGTGCAATTAGATCTATTTCGTGAGGAAGCATCCAGATTAATATTAGCAATAAATCAATTTTATGGTCGTCTTGGCTGGACCAATAAAATGAGGTATCCAGGCTCCGTTTAGAAAAACCCAATTGGTAATATATCTATGATTATTACTTATATCATAAACGATTCCTTTATTCGAAAAGCGATCTCAAACGTTAATCAACGGAATGCTAAATATGATGAATATGTCAAATATTTGGCGGAAGACATGAAAGAAATGAATTAAAAAAGGGGTAAGTCATAGCAAAAAAGAGACGTGGTATTGGGGTCATTTGTCTTATATGTGCAAATCAAAATCGGGCGAATCCTTACTCGGAGTAGAGCCTAAACCTAAAAAAATGGAAGAAGCCCATTCAATTCAGGAACAAGAAAATGGCATCGTGATTTTTGGATCGGATCTCGATGAAAAAATACATCAATGAAAAGTTAGTTCGATAAGTCGATAAGTTTAGTGAATTTCTTTTTTATATTAGAATATTATAGGTCTAGGAAACCGGCTAAACTCAGCGTTCTTGAAAACCGGAAGAAAAGCCCCTCGATAGAAGCGAGGAAAAAAGAAAGGAAAGGGGCTAGGAGCTACACATTGATTTGTTTTTCGCAAGTTTTGTTGAACCGTATGCATCAAAAGATGCCTGTACGGCTCCGAAGGGATACTGTTTTATCCTAATCAACCGACTTTATCGAGAAAGATTACTTTTTTTAGGTCAAATGGTTGAGAGCGATATCTCGAATCAACTTATTGGTATTATGGTATATCTCAGTATAGAGAACGAGACCAAGGATTTGTATTTATTTATCAACTCTCCTGGCGGATGGGTAATACCCGGGATAGCAATTTATGATACTATGCAATTTGTGCGACCCGATGTACAGACAATATGCATGGGATTGGCCGCCTCCATGGGGTCTTTTCTCTTGGCCGCCGGAGCAAGTACCAAACGTCTAGCATTCCCTCACGCTTGGCGCCAATGAGTTTTTTATTTGAGAGAAAAAAGAAGACTATGCCTTCGCCATATGAATTCTTAATATTAAGTAATAATAGCATGGCACTTCGAATTCGATATGAAAATTGTTAGTGTTTTTTTTTTTTTTTTTTTCAAAATATTTGATTATGTATCGAAGCAGTAGTATGAGATAAAGAAGGGGTATTCCGAGTTTATCTTACCTATCGGAGGCCTATTGCAGCGCCACACACCTTTTTCACGCCGAAAGGTTCTTAACAATTAACAATTAACAAGATTTATGGTATGAAAGAGTACGAAAATAAAAAAAGAAGATTATTTTTGATTTATTTCTTTTTTTTATTTTGATTTGAAAAAAAAAAAAGAAACTTTGGGATTGCTGAATCACAAAAGAAATAAATATATAAAGCAACGGAGCCATCATAGTATTTTTGAACTCCTCAAAAAAAAAGAAGGGTGGTAATTGGATCATTTACCCATCTGGGTATAATAGAACCCCCTTTTTATCCTTGTTTGATGAAGGGTAAAAAGCAAATTCCATTGGCGAGCCGTATGCAATGCGAAAAAGTGCCCGTACGGTTGTTCAATTCTATCTTTTTCTTTATCTCTTCCCCTCGCCGAATCGTGCGAGATAGAGGAACCTTTTATTTTTATTATGTTATAATATATCATCAGGGTCATGATCCATCAACCTATTGGCGCTTTTTATGGGGCACAAACGGGAGAATTTATCCTGGATACGGAAGAACTACTGAGACTGCGCGAAATCCTTACAATGGTTTATGTACAAAGATCGGGCAAGCCCTTATGGGTTGTATCCGAAGACATGGAAAGGGATACTTTTATGTCAGCAACAGAAGCCCAAGCTCATGGACTTGTTGATCTTGTAGCGGTTGGATAAAACATAGCAGTCACTTCTTAAGGGTTTAATATTCTAGTAAACAGAAGAAATTCATAATCATCCGGTTAGGATCGATCTAAACCAGCCCATAATGGATAATTCAGCATGCCAACTATTAAACAACTTATTAGAAACCCAAGACAGCCAATCAGAAATGTTACCAAATCCCCCGCTCTGCGGGGATGTCCTCAGCGCCGAGGAACATGTACAAGGGTGTATGTGCGACTCGTTTCAATCATGGGCTGAGACAAACCAAAAGAAAGAAACCCTTTTTTAAGTATCAATGATCAGTACCTGTGAATCGGATAGAATAGAAGAAGAAGAACTCCATTCACTATCTAAAAAAAGATCGATCTATCATATCTTTCTATTGTGTATGAAATTTATGGTTTCCACTGGCGCAAATTCCACCACCTCAATTTGCAATTAATTTAAGGTGAGAAAGAATTCCCCATTGGTAACAAATAGTTATCCATTAAGCGGGGGAAATACTATAAAAAAGCAGAAAGATTATCTTTCTACTCTTGCAAGAACGGACTAACAAGGTCAGCTACCCCACCAATCTTCATAATTAAATACCGTTACTGTATAAGGTCTATCTCGTTATGAAAGACCTATTACTAGAAAATTCATGGGTAGAGCCGAAGAGTGGTAACTGTACAAGTTACCAATAGAATTGATTAAATGAAGGAAGTGGCTCCGGTGTATAGAGAGGGCCTCACCGTTTAAGAAGTAATCATAGAGACGACGGAACCCACAATTTCTTTATCTATTTACTACTTTCGTTTTTTTTTTACTATTTTCTTTCCAATGCCTCGACAAAAGGTAAAAGCGTGGTCGGGAAGGTTAGAGTAGCAAAAGCCATTGGAATTTTTATTTTATAAATTGGAAGAGTCCGTTTTGTTATTAATAGACTAGGAAAGGGGAAAAGAATAACTGAAAGAAAGGAAATCAATTAGTTATTCATCAAAGTTTCATTTATTCATTTATTCAATGACCAGAATTAGACGAGGATATATAGCTCGGAGACGTAGAACAAAAATGCGTTTATTTGTATCAAGCTTTCGCGGGGCTCATTCACGACTTAGCCGAACAATTACTCAACAGAAAATAAGAGCTTTGGTTTCGGCTCATCGCGATAGAGATAGGAAAAAAAGAGATTTTCGTCGTTTGTGGATCACCCGAATAAATGCAGTAATTCGCGGAAATCTGGTATCCTATAGTTATAGTAGATTAATATACAATCTGTATAAGGCGCAGTTGGTTCTTAATCGTAAGATACTTGCACAAATAGCTATATCAAATAGGAATTGTCTTTATATGATTTCCAATGAGATTATAAAATAAGGAAATTGGAAGGAATCCATTATAATTTTTAAACGGAGTTCTCTGGAGAATGAACTCCAGTAAGAGGAAGGTAGAGTAGAAATAATATGATAAAGTCGTCAAAATGAGCGAACACGCTCAATAAAAAAAAAGATTGATTTTATTCTTCTTTCCCAATTCTTTTTTTTTTTCTTATGGCACGGCTGCTTCACAGATTTTTTGAACAAAACATCCATCTGTGTTTGAGTTCGGATTGGAATTTTTATTTAATTGAAGAGTAAGCCTATTTTTTTCTGGTTCTAAGACCGGGAGGTCTAGCGGTCAACCCACTTCTTTCAAATTGTTTCTCATTATTAAGAAAAGGTAACGAAGATAAAATACGAGCTTGTTTTATAGCAATAGTAATTAATCGTTGTTCTTTTAAGGTCAATCTATTCACCCGTCTAGATAATATTTTTCCTTGTTCACTAAGAAATCGACTAATTAAAGTCATGTTTCTATAATCAATTCGATCCCCCGATTGGATCGGGGGCAAACGCCTACGAAAAGATCGCTTGGATTTAAGAAAGAGTCGCTTGGTTTTATCCATAATTTGTTTATTCCTTATCCCTAAAATCCCATTTCGATGAAATCAAAAAATGATTTATAGAATCAATTATAGGATTTGGTTTGTCTAGATTTATTTATTTGTTTTTATTAAAATATATGAAATAATCTAGATATATATCTAGATTAGTTTTTCATGTCCCTTGGAAGGGTGACACAAAAGCACGCGGCTTGACTCTATCTATTTTTTTATCTCCCCATGAAGTGTATGCTTGTAACAATAGGGACAGAATTTTCTCAATTCCAATCGACTGGGTGTATTGTGTCGATTCTTTTGAGTAATATATCTGGAAATACCCCTTGATTCCTTATTAACACCGTTTCGAACACAACTAGTACATTCCAAAATAACCCTTACTCGGACCTCTTTACCCTTGGCCATGAACCTCCTTGGGGTTTTTGATTCACCCAACTTTTCTATTTTCCGACCCGCAACGAATAAGAAGCACGGGACAAAAAAATAGAAGTTGCTAACCACTCAAAAAAAACTTATGAAATAAAGATTTTATTGCAATCAATATAGTAAATAAATAGGAAATAAAAATAAAAAATAATAAGTAATACAAGAATTTCTAACTATATTGCTAAATCGCAGTCCAGTATTTCATTTAAGGATCTTGTAGTGGAGGATACTCTTACCCTAGCCATATTTCGATTTCCGTTTTCTTTTACCTGTCTATTTGCTTTTAACTGGATAATTAATAATTAATTTAATCGGAGCCTGAACCCGGGTTTCGCTGAGGTTGAAGCCACCTTTTTTCTTTCGCTTTCCTTCTTTCTAATTGTAAAACAAAAAAACGAAAAGAGGGGAAAGAGAGATTAGTCACAAATATTTGATTCTAGCTCTAATCTTCTTCACCCCGTTCCAGTTCAATAACTAGAATGAAAAAAAAGGAAATGTCAATGCGTCGGGGAATAAACGGTTGATTTCTATCAATAACCCTGCTAAAGACCCGAACCATAGAGTACTTAGTACCGGTGCCACGGAAAGATATGTTTTTAGATCTCGCATTGAAAATCCTCCTTCTTTTTTGTTTTTGTATTCCCTATTGGAATATATTATGGTAAGAGATGTATATGTAGTTAAAGGCCCACTTGTATTTGTGCGCGGAATCCCTAATTCAAATTGAAATGCGCAATGATTCGGTATATAAGATTTGATTTTCTTTTTTTTTTTTTTTTTTTCTTAAAACAGAAAAAGGGTCACTTTACACCTGCGAATTCCCAAGAAAAATAATAATTTATTATTATTATATGGTATATGATATGAGACCAAAAACAAGAAAAGGCAAGGCAAGATCCATTTTGCATATCACTAGAGGGAATAAAAAATAAGGATGTGGAAAACAAGACAGGGATTCTTTACAATGATATTGTAGGCCAATTGAAAGGGATGTAGCGCAGCTTGGTAGCGCGTTTGTTTTGGGTACAAAATGTCACGGGTTCAAATCCTGTCATCCCTACCAATTACCGCTCAGAGCAGCAGTAACGCGAGATCTTTTTTTTTTTTTTTTTCGATCGATTTCATTTTGACATACATAAATTTCTATTTTATGATATATGATAGTATACACATACAAGAATTGTTGGGGTAAAAAAAGAGAATCTCCTTATTTCCAGCCTTTTTCGTTGTGATAAGAAAGCGCTCTTAGTTCAGTTCGGTAGAACGTGGGTCTCCAAAACCCAATGTCGTAGGTTCAAATCCTACAGAGCGTGATTCCGCTCTTGTCGTCTTAGATCTAAAACCATACACACTGAACTGAAATAATTGAACAGCAATCTGAATTTGACCCTGACCTCCCCCTCGGATTAAATTAAAGAAGGGAGGGGTCAGTTAAAAAAAGAGATGTTAATTAATCAAAGGTCCAACTGATCACCACGTCTGTATTGTAAATAGGCGGTTACGAATAATCCAGCCAAAGTAATAGGAATTAGACCTAAGACGATTCCAAATAGAAAGACTTCAATCATTTGAATTTTATTTATTATTTTTTTTTTTAATTTGAAAGGTTAAAAAGAGAGGTAATATCTATTCCTAAATATTAATCTGCCTTGCCTAGGAATCTCAATAACCAATAATTGGTAATTAACGTGGTACGGTAAGGAACTAGACAATATGTGGAATACCACAGAAGGGTTTCTTTTTATGAATTATTCATTCAATTAATTTCAAATAAGTCCTATCTTACTCAGACCAATAAATAGAGCCGAGGTTATAGTTAAAGCCGCTAGTAGAAAACCAAAATAACTAGTTATAGTAGGCATGACAGAGCTAAAGGAAATATGTTCTTTTTATACATATGTTTATAAAGCACTTCCCTAAGTTTCCACTTTTGGACGATACGAAGATAAGCAAAAATGCTCTACCCATTGAAAGAATACCTTCAATTGAAAGTTTTGATTCTTCAAGTATTCTAGAAGGTACTAACAAAAATGAGTGGCAGGGATAGAAAAAGAAACCAATTCATCGTCTTTTACAGCGACCCATCCCACGATTCCGAATCAACAGATTGAGTGGGCAACTCTTGAATCAACTAATATTAAAAAAATACTAAAAACTATGCCATGTAACTTTGAGGAATCGCTTCTATTTTGTATTTTAATTTTTTCTTTTTTATTGTATCAAATACATTTTCGACTAAAGAGTGACCACCTTATAATACTTTTTTCTTTACTTTAATACTTTAAATAACCTTTGCTTTACTTTTTTCTTTTTTATTTCTTTTTTACTTTATTTTATTTACTTTATATTTTTAACTCATTAGGTTCAGCGGTGGGTTCATTCCCATAATATCTCAAATGAGAAGAAAAAAGGTATCGCACAATCAGATCACTCAAAAAAGAAAATTTTTATTTCGGTTCAATTCGATTCTAAAACTAAGTAAGAACTCCTATTATCTTTTCCTTTATAGATTTTCTATTTTGTCTTTCCATATTATCTATAAAGGATAAAGCCCACGCGTTGTAGGTAGGTCAAGAAAGAACCCTTGGGTCTAATACAACAACGCGGGCATGACAAATCTAGATTATTAGAATTATTTTAGGCATTTTTCGCGTTCTGTTATTTTTATCGAATCCTATCTCCCGCCGTTACTTGTTTTTGGACAACTAACCAATTCCTTGAAAAAAAAAAAAAAAAAAAAGGAGGATAATTACAACAAAAAATTCTACATCTACGAAAAGGAGATTTGTAGATCTCATATCGAATTGAAATGGGGAAATATGATAATCTTCATCATGAATTAGTAGAAAACAATCCGTAGGATTCGCATTTTACTTTATTTTGAATTTTGAATTTCGAGTCCGAAGACAAGCATGGAAATGGAGACAAAAGAACCCGCAGACTACAGAAATTTTAGGAATTTCTATTGAAATTTTCTATTGAATAGTACGAATAGTACATAGTTATACATCGACTAGCAACAAGAAAAGAAGAAAGAAATTTTCTAGCACTGCCTTTCGATACCAATTGAAATTGCGTTGCTGTGTCAGAAGAAGGATAGCTATACTGATTCGGTATATTCTAAAAATACCCTCGGTACTATATTGACGATCTCACAAAGATTCAAATTCAGTGAATTTCCATTTCATTTACTGATATCTTTTACGGAATCGATCGCCCTTTGACTGTACAAGAATATGTGGAGCTCGGCATGTCTGGAAGCACAGGAGAACGTTCTTTTGCTGATATTATTACCAGTATTCGATACTGGGTCATTCATAGCATTACTATACCTTCCCTATTCATTGCGGGTTGGTTATTCGTCAGCACGGGGTTAGCTTATGATGTGTTTGGAAGCCCCCGGCCAAACGAGTATTTTACAGAGAGCCGGCAAGGAATTCCATTAATAACCGGCCGTTTTGATTCTTTGGAACAACTCAATGAATTTAGTAGATCTTTTTAGGAGGACCCAATGACCATAGATCGAACCTATCCAATTTTTACAGTGCGATGGTTGGCTGTTCACGGACTAGCTGTACCTACCGTTTCTTTTTTGGGG